TTCCTTTTCCTAATAAAGAAGAGGAAACCTCACTTATTTTTAACGCCCAAACCATGATATGAAAAAAGTCGATAAAGCATAAATCGCCTTTATAAGATTAGAAACCAAGCGATAAATGCCCAATATGTGATTCGTCCGAAGCAAGATCTTATTATTGCATAGTCTCTCGTTAGATAACTACTCTATATCATTTCTCATAGAAAGCTCGTATACACTTAACAAAACCACTTGTAAAAAGGAAAAGCAATCAAAAAAAAGGGGGTACGGTCTTCCTCAGTATCCGTCTATAAAGATAGTAAGAGCCCATTCCATTGATTGAAATAGAAAATTTCGGAAGAATCTTAGGTTAGAATAAATTTCTAATCATCTGAATCCCTTTCTTTTCGAAATACAAACAGGGGAATCGCTCAAATATCTCTTTGATTGAAAGAGTATGATTCATATCATAGATTTACTCCATTTGACTCCAATGAAATTCGAAATTCAGATATTTTGATTTCAAATAGTTCAAAACGCGTTGCAGAACGATCTATAAAACAAGCGATACGGTTTGATTCCTCAACTCAATTTAGTAGTACTTCTAGAGCCCACTTCTTCCCCACACTACGAGTGAAAGGGAAAATGTAAAGATTACCATTAAAGCAGCCCAAGCGAGACTTACTATATCCATATGAATTATGTCTCCTATCTCTATAAATACAAAGGAATTATTCCTCACTAATAATAGTGGAATCAATGGTGCAGAGTCAAAAAAAGGGGATTTTGTCCGAACACTATTGATAAACCAATCTGATTCTGATTTAGAATCGGGAAAGATTAAACACAAGCAAAATATCCAAAGGGAATGGGAACATGTGACTAATAAGGCCTATTTTTTTGTTGACTCTCGTAAGTAAAAGCGGAAAGGGAGAAATCACTAAAAAAGATAAATCACTATCTAGTACAGACCTCTATTTCCCCTAATCCATACCCCCCTTCCCGATTATCTCTGAGGGGTAGGGGGCTTGGCTAGGGGTTATCAAAAAAAATTCTTTCTTTTTTCTATAAAAAAAAGATTATCCATCGAATCTAATATTGATTGGATACCCCAGCGTTCATCTCGCAAGTCCGTCATATATAACGCAACTTCCAACCCTTTCCAAAATTATAAATAGAATCATATTTCTTAGCAGGCTCTACAATCTAATCCAAGATCCAGTCATTAGACAGTCTCTTAGTATAGTAATAGAAGGGAATCATAAAGTCTTAAAAGCTCCCTACTATAGAATATAGAATAGATTATAATATTTCCTTGAATCCTAGATGCGAACGAGGATTCACAATCTTTTATTTTCGAAAAACCTCAGACCAAATGTTTAGAATCAAACAAAATATCAACAGTCTTTCCTCTGTTTCTACCGGAGAATTATTCTCCGAGTTATATCAGCAGAACAGAAGAAAAGAAGAAATTTCGTGTTTTTTGTTTGATCAGGCGACACCCGGATTTGAACTGGGGAAAAAGGATTTGCAGTCCCCCGCCTTACCACTCGGCCATGCCGCCAAAATGATACAAAAATCTTCTCGGATTACTAAATTTTTATTGCACTTGAAATTTTTCATTTTTTTTGTTTTAGATTTGATCCATTCCTTCGATTCATTCTAGAGTATCTCAAAATCCACAATGCTAAAAAAATTCTCTCGCTTTTCTATTGAGAAATCACATGTGGATTTTCCGCCGACAAATTGGAACCATTAACTGTTGACTGCTTATGCTTACTTCGAATTTATGAACGCTTCTGGAGATTTGAATCTCAAAATTGTGTTTTCCTAATGACATACATAAGAAAATACAAATTGAGATAAAACTAATCAGTATTTATTTTTTTTTATCAAAAAATCCTTCTCAATTTCAATTGTAACAAAATATATGAGTCTATGTAAACCCCAGAACATAAATTACAGATATCTATTAGTTAGATATGTTGTCGATAGGGAATTATCAGAAAATAATTCTACTTCATTTTTGCATTGAATATAGATTTTCGTTTGATAAAGGACGACCGGGGCTGTCCCGAATAGAAGGTACTAAAATAAAAGAGAAGTCGGATATTATAGCCATCCGCGTACGTGTTTAATAAATGCAACCCTTCTTATATACTTTATACACTTCAAATGGTATTCTACTCAAAAATAAGTAAAGTACAAATATCTCTCTTCTCTGCGAATCATTTTTTGAACACCGAAATTCATCGGTTAAGTGCTCAAAAAAGGAATTCTATATTGTTTCTGATTTTTCTGTCTTTATCTCCCAAATACTGAATCTTTTTATTTTTTTTGTCTATACAAAACCCTATAAACCTTAATAGGTCTAGGTCTAAGTGACAAAATTCTGTTTTTAGTACTGTTTTATCAATTCCTTTCATTTGAATCTGTTGCAACTTCCAATTGAAGTTTTAAGTAAAAAATTCTCTTTATTCTTCCGTTCATACGTAATTCATACACTTCATTACAAATATTTAGT